ACAAATATCAACAATATCCCAATTCTCTCTTCAAAGTAAGAATACTGTCGCTGGAGTTTTATGAAAAAAAGGTCAAAGCAAGAAAGAAGCCCCTTATCAGATTTGAACCGATGACTTACGCCTTACCATGGCGTTACTCTACCACTGAGTTAAAGGGGCTCATTTGATTCAATTCCTGAATTGAGCCAGCATACAGGTAAGATATATCTATGGAAATAGACTCCAAATCATAAAGTTAATATACATAAAAAATATATAATTATAATATATATATAATATATTAAAAGATAATATATATGATAAAATATATATGATAGATAATATATATATAATATATAGAAAGAATATAAATATAATATAATTAAGTATATTTATGAAGTATATTTAACTATATAATAAAGTATATTAAAGTAAATAAATGAAGTAAACAAACCTATAGTATAATAATTGATTCATAAACGAGAAATTTGATCTACCTAGTGAGTGGTGGATTTAGACTAAACTAGTGAATATAGTAAAAATGGGTAAATAAAGGTTTATTGATATTGAATTTGATCAATGCAATGAATTGTTTCAAAACGGAACCCCTTTGTTTTGAATTGACCTGACCGCGATCATAACCAAATTCATTTGATTGATACATGTAACTAAGAATTCAATACAAATCCATGATATTTCATCGAATCACTGATGAAAAGATTCTATTTGTCCCCCGAACCAAATTATTAAAAAATTGATAACTTGTCGATACTTATCCATCTTCTCATTTCTCAGATTTGTGGATTTTTCATTTCTTAATTTACCGGTTTAGAGTCAGATATAGATATGCCTATCTATCTTAACAAACAACGGAACGGAATGATGAATCGATGAATCAAAGCGAAGAAATGGGATTAAGCCCTCTGTTTCGGCGGACCAATTAATTTCCTGAAAGAATCTTTCATATTATTTTTATTCTTAATTTCTATTTAATTTTTTCTTTTATCTTTATATTCTAATTAAAATGAATAATGGCAATTAGAATGAATGATTCATGAATCTAAATCACAAATCAAAAAATTCTATGGAATCATATAAAAGACGGAAAAATCTTTTGAATTGAGTCCTACCATTTAGTTATATTGACAATTTCAAAAAACTATTGATATTATGAGCATAGTATGCTGATGGTCAGGTAAACGTGCCCCCATCGTCTAGCGGTTCAGGACATCTCTCTTTCAAGGAGGTAACGGGGATTCGACTTCCCCTGGGGGTAGGGTATTACGAAAGGAAGTTGATCGGGGATTCTTACTAAATCTATATCTATAAATCTAGAATTTATTCTTCCTGGGTCGATGCCCGAGCGGTTAATGGGGACGGACTGTAAATTCGTTGGCAATATGTCTACGCTGGTTCAAATCCAGCTCGGCCCAATAATTCACAGATCCGCCATGAAATGATATAACTCCCGGGCTCTGCTCTTTCTAAATGCCTGATACGAAAAAAAAGTAAAAATTCTGATATTTCTCTCGGCTTGTTAGTTCTTTGATTTTATTTGCTTTTTTTCCCACAAATTTTGATCTTGTGGATAATCGAGATTCATATTAGGATTTGGAACTAGAAAATTTAAGATTAAAGAGTAATGGAAAAAGTACCCTTTTTCGTTGAAAGAAAATTCATTATCAATGAATTTTCTTTTGATTTGAAATAAGAAAAAGATGACTAGTAATTTGTGTCCTTAGTATATATCCATGTGGATATCAATATACCACTCGCGTCTATGGTACAACGCGGTGATTCCAATCTAAAATCAGAATAGTCAATAGAAAGGGTTTGAATGAAACCATAAATCATAAAAATATGTAGATTGTAACTTTATTTCATTTCTCTGGGATTGTAGTTCAATTGGTAAGAGCACCGCCCTGTCAAGGCGGAAGCTGCGGGTTCGAGCCCCGTCAATCCCGATGGATACAAACCAATCCAATAAAAAAAATCCAATAAAACTGTCAATTAATCTCTCCATTTTCTGGAAAAGGAGAATAATATAGAAGAATTTCATTCCCAAAGGAGGTCTTTAATTTCTATTTATTATATTTATTCGATTTATTTTCGTTTTCATCAAAGCAAATATAAAAATTTCCATTTCTTCACCTAGTACTGATGGATAAAGACCTATGTAGATTAGTACAATTATTAGGAATGTCATATTCCGGATTTCAAGAGATACCCCACCGAGTTTGGCTTTTTTGATTACTCCCGACCCCAGTCCAAAATTGAATCGAGTGTGCCATAGCTTTCTCGGTAACATATGCCCAAATGTAATTTTTATTTGTACGATACAAAATGAATTCCATTTTTTTGATGAAATCTTTTTAATTAGAAAAAAGTATCTTCTTTTTTGGATCCGATTTTGTGTAACCTTAATTACTAATTTTAATTTGAAATAATTTATCTCATTCAAAATTTACACTGAAGTTTTTATATATTATATGCATCCCATTCCCATTACTAATCCAAGAAAAAGGATCTTTATAAAATAAAGATAAAAAAGGATCCCCCTTAGAGAGGGAAATGAATAATCTTTTTTAGGTTTAAGGATTTCTGCTGAAGAAAAAACAAACTCTAAAATAAAAGAAGTGAATTCGGTAGTATATTCGATCTTTTTTTTATACTCTAACTTGTCTTTATCAAATTTTTTTGTTTTTCAATAAGATTAGATTATTAACAAAAAGGAGTTTAGAACTTAACTCTCCTTCCCTTTTTTGCTTCTATTGTTTGTTTGGGTTTGTTTATAACCAATGTAAGTTAAGGGCAGTTAGATAATACTGATTGTATAAGGAAGCCATTATACAAAAGAAAAAATGTAAAAGAATAATAAATCAAAATAAAATAATCAAGTAAAGAAATTCTCGATTTCATTGGTGGATCAGGAATCCTTTTTTTGATTCAATATGGATAAAAGATCTTTCTATGTTATACTATTTAATTCTCGACAACGAAGCGATTTGATAACTAAGATATTGTTATTCATGATATTGATCCGATTCGATATCATCGAGATGAAATTCATCCCATTGAATTTAGAGACGAAAGATTTATCATCTCTATGGGATTAAATCCCGAGTTATTGTGTGAAGTCTAGAAAAATGAAAGGATGAAATTATGGAAGTAAATATTCTCGCATTTATTGCTACTGCACTGTTTATTCTAGTTCCTACTGCTTTTTTACTTATAATATACGTAAAAACTATTAGTCAAACTAATTAATTTGAATGACCTCCCTTGACTTCTTAGTTCTTAATTAATATCAATAATTAAACAAAAATAAGGATTCCCATTTTGTGAAAGGAAAGAAGCGGACTAAAATCAGCAGTATTCTATGAGATCCGGTAGTATGGTAGAAAGAAATCTAGATTTCTTTCTACCATACTACCGGATCTCGTCTTCATATGTATATATTTGGATATCCATTATCTATATGTCATATAAATGACATATAAATAAAGTCTCAATTTTTTCGTTGATTTGTGTTAATTCCAATTAATCTGAAATAGTTGAAAGGCGCCTCTGACTTTTACTCTTAGGATTCTAATTCCTATCCCTAGATTTCAGATTATTTTCAATATGAATATGAATCCCAAAATTATTTAATATAGATATAATTTAATATATCTATAAAAAAATAGTTTGAAACTATATTAATAAAGGAAAACCCACCCATTTTTTAGCATTCCAAAGAAGTAATTGATTGAGCAATTGATATGATAGATTATCTAAGGAAAGGAGTTTTATAAAAACTTTTTTTGATTTTTTTTATATGTTGACTAAACAGATTAGTAAACCCCGCCGATTTTTAATCTTGGAATCATGATATCAACCGAGTCAAGTCAATAAAGTAGAAAAAATATAATATGAATTGTATTTCTCAAATAATCAAATAAATACTAAACTAAGCCTTTAGTGCGCAGTATGTGATTTCTTCAAGAAAATATCTTAGTATACCGTTGAAGAACCAATATCTCTATCTTATTTCCCATCAAAAAAAATAACTTTTAATAACTAATATAAATAATTACTCTCTTTTCTCTTTGACTTTGAACAGAAACAAATAAAAAGTAAAAAGGGTTGTGCTGTTTTCATTGTCCATATAGAACTCTAGTAAGAGTCGGTTTATTGAAATAAAATAGAAAATTTAAGAAGAATTCAGTTGGAACAAAAACAAATGATAGGAAATTGGTATTCCTTTTACTTTCAAAATATGAACGTGGAAATCATTAAAATATCTGTTTGATTATGATTACTAAGGGTATTATTCAGATATTTTTTATTATTTCTAGAATAAATTACTCCACTCGAATCTAATCTAATTTTGAAATTAAGATATTTTGAATTCAATTCTTTAAATAAATTTAATTTAATTGAAAAGTTTTTCGAGAACGATCAATTAATATAATTCCATTTCTCAACTCAATTAGTAGTACCCCTATAGTCCACTTCTTCCCCATACTACGAGTGAAAGGGAAAATGTAAAGACTACCATTAAAGCAGCCCAAGCGAGACTTACTATATCCATGTGAATTATGTCCCTTATCTATATGAATATGACGAAATTTTTCCATTATTGTTCACTAATAATAGTAGAATCGCTAGTGTAGAGTCAAAAAAAGTATTTTGTCCAATACCTTTAATGAAGATGAAACAATAAAAAAAATCCAAAGTAGGTAAGTGTAAGAAGTTCTTGGATGATTGTTTATGGAACGGGGAAAGATTAAACACAAAGAAACTCTGCAGCAACGCTTTTGAAAGTCTTACTAAGATGCAAGAAGAAGAATAATAAAAACTAGTCTTATTGCTCTTCATTAAATCAAAAATAGAAACCTATAGAATCAAGCAAGAAAGTATCAAGAGTCCTTTTCCTATGCATACTTCTCTAAATTGAATATATCAGTAAAAGTAAAACGGAATAAGATATTTAGCGCTTTTTTTTGATCAGGCGACACCCGGATTTGAACTGGGGAAAA